GATTCAATGGGTTAGGTCTACTTACTTTTTCTTTTGTTAATTTCTCATTTTTAGAATGTGGAATAGTGCAAAAAAGGAATATTTTGAGATTCAAAAAAAAAAGACGCCTTATCATTATTCATTATATAAAAATAAAAAAGTCTTCAACTTGATTTTAGATTTTATAGCTCTAATTACTATAACTCATGATAATAATAACTTATTATAATTTATTTTAAAATTATAGAGATAGTTACTTTTTTTTTTATTAAAATATCAACTACAAATAGCAATAATATTTCTATTTTCCGCTCAAATATGAATAATACTGATGATAGAGTTTCATGAAAAAAAAAGAAAGTTTGAAGAAAGGAAAAGAGGGAGAGGGAGGGGTCAATAGTAAGCTATTTTATTTCTAGAAAGCTATATAGGAACCGCCCCCACCCTCGTCTGTTTTGTTTTTGTATTTCATTAATTGATTTGCGTTTGATTAAGACGACGAAATTCCGTAAAAACCCCCGCCTTCTTTAAAATATCATAAACAGTTCCTGTAGGTTGAGCGCCTTTTTCAAGAAAATATAGAATAGCAGGAATATTTAAATAGGTTTGATTATTTATCGGATCATAAAAACCTACTTTCCGAAGATCTCTTCCTTCTCTTCGGGATCGAACATCAATTGCAACGATTCGATAAACGGCCCATTGGGATAGATGTAGATGAACTATAACCCCCCTAGAAACGTATACGAAGTTTTCTCCTCGTACGGCTCGAGAAATTCGAAGTTATTGCTATGTATAGAATTAGAATCTCAGATAGAGATCCATAAAAGTATCAAATTAATTAGACTATGCTTATTTAATACTTCATTTATTCTTCTTTAATCGAAGAAAAAATTTGTATTCTCATAACTCAAGTTGGATAATTCTGAAATAGTTCCAAAGAAAAGCTTTAGGCATTTCATTTTTTTTTGTTTTGAGCGGTCTCTAATCCCCCCTTTTTTTGGTTGTCTCATTTCGAATATATTTCGATTCTTGATCGAGTTGTCAAGACAATTGAAAAAAGGGTATTTCCTTGTTCCAAGATACTTTATCTTTGACTTGAATCATTGGGTTTAGACATTACTTCGGTGACTTTGAATCATTTCAAAATGGCAGCAACATGCCCCTTTTTATGAATTATTTCTATCAAATAATTATACGAACGGGTAATTTGATTCCCGCACGATACACTTTTGATCAAAAGAGTTTCACTAATCCCAACAAATTTTCCTTTTTTGGATTTGAAACTTGTTCGAATTAGATCCTTTCGATTTCTAGATCGAAAATATACTTACGAAGTTGGTCAAACTTATTTATTAATTGGCACTAACCCTGGATCCTTGCTCCGGAGAAATCAATCAATACTTTCTACTCGAGCTACATCACGTACTAGTTCCATTAGAACCCAACAGGTTCCGTTGGAATAAAAGATGTCGAGCCAAGAGCATCTTCATTCCTATATAATATAAAAATGGTGGGTGTAAAAATCCACAGCTGATTATGTCCGTCAAGTCGCACGTTGCTTTCTACCACATCGTTTCAAACGAAGTTTTACCATAACATTCCTCTAGTTTGGAACTGGTATGTAATTGATTCAATTATGGAATCATGAATAGTCATTTATTTTTTCCTTCCAGCCGTTCCATAGGAATCCATATTCGTTCTTCTTTTATATGTTTATGAATCAAGAAGTCTTAGCAAGAATTCAATTTCACCCCATACTTTATTGGATGAATGCAATATTTTGATTGTATTTATAAATTTCTACACAATTTCTAAATATTACGAACAAAAAGCTCGTTATTTTTGAATCGAAATTGTATCTTCAAGTAACTTGATAGGGTATATTCAACAATCTGACACTTCTTTTCTTCGAGTATCAAATACTTATAAGAAATCATGCAATGCAAATAGTTATTTAATTGAAAAAATCTCTACACTCTCACTAGTTGAAGAAAGTTTTACTAAGGATCATATTTGACATCCGAAATAAATCCATCGTCGAATTAAACCCCATTGATTACAAAAATATGAATAAATTGAAAAAAAAAGTGTAATTTCTATTTTTTTCGTCGAATGTTGTTTTGTTGATGGAAAGAAAGATTTAAGTTCTTATTCTTTTATTTCCTACTGAAAATTAAAATTCGAAATCGAAATAAAAAAAAAATAAGGAATTTCCTCTATCTATCAGATAGGCTGAAGAATTGTCATTGGAATTTATCATAAGGCATTTATCATAAATAGGCTATGGGTGAATATTCTCTGTTGAATATTTCAACCTAACGGATCACAAATCAATCTTTTGCAAAAAAAAAAAATAGTTATCAGTGAAATAGAACGATAATAATAATACATTAAACATTTCCTCATTTTCCGCGTAGGAGAGGTTCAAGAATTTTTATCTAAAAAAAGCAAGGGGAATAGAATAGGTTGTATGAATCGCCCCCGTTTCTATTATTACATAGATGAATAATTATTCATTAGAACCAAATCACATACGAAATCAAATACCTAAAAATTAGGTTCAAAGAAAACTGACATATCTTACGTATCTAATCTAACTTGATTTTTTGTTAATCAGATTTGCACAGACACAGCTATTGAAATTCATATCTTACATTATTGAAATTAATATCTTAACATTGTTGATTAACTCTTATTATATGGGCCATAACTAAAGCCTTCAAAGTAACTAACTTAAATAGGAATATTCAAAAAAAAAAGGATGGATGGAATAGAATGAAAGGCGCATTCAACCTCCTTTTTCCTTTCATTCAACTTGTTATGATCTATGTTCACACCGTACCTAGATCATAACTCGATTCCGTTCCATCTGTATCTATGTTATGTGAACTCAATTTGTGAAAAAGATATGCTCAAACAAGAATAGAATCATTCAAAATCAGAAAGAAGAATCCTATTCGATCCAAGATTATACCCTTAATCCCATATTCTACTTCTACTCTTAAGTAAAAGGGAGTTCAAAAAAAAGATAATCTTTTTTTTTTTTTTCAGTTTAATAAAATTAGACTAATACTTAATTTTCTAATATTAAATAGATATAAATTTCTATTTAATATTTAATATAGATATTAAATATCTCCTGGGACGGAAGGATTCGAACCTCCGAATACCGGGACCAAAACCCGTTGCCTTACCACTTGGCCACGCCCCATTTTGATTTCGATTCGATACTAATAAACACTAGTATGGGGATTGGTTGTTCGTCAATTCCAGTCCAAAAATTTATAGACTATATTGATATTGTTCCTAGGATTTTGATACACGTAGATATAGAATTAAACTGAATTTATTGATCATTATATATAATTCAATTAAGATATTGTATGAAAGTATGATTTCTTCTATTTTCAATTGTGAATAGAAGGATTTTTGATTGGGTAAGTTGAAAGAAGGATTTTTTGGTCTACCTTCCTTTCGTAATTTTGACCGTATAGCAATTATCAATAACATATTAATAACTCAATCAAAATACAATTATCTCGAAGTCAAAAAAATGTTTGTTATGCTTAATATCTTTAGTTTGATCTGTATCTGTCTTAATTCCGCCCTTTATTTGAGTAGTTTTTTCTTAGCGAAATTACCTGAGGCCTACGCTTTTTTGAATCCAATCGTAGATGTTATGCCAGTAATACCCGTTCTCTTTTTTCTCTTAGCATTTGTTTGGCAAGCTGCTGTAAGTTTTCGATGAGATTTTTAATACTGTCCTAGACATGATTTATCCGAGAAAAAAATTCTAACAATGGATGCGGTCAGAGAAGTGTATGAACCCTCGATCTAAACAATTCTTCGATACGATAGCTAAGATAAATCTGAATCATCCCATTTTCTCATTTGAATTCTTTTTCATTTATTGAAAGACCTATTAGAGCTCCGGTGATATGAAAGAAAATTTTTCTTGGAATGAAAGACTCGATTCTTATTACAAATGAATTTCTGAAAATTATTTTTCTAGTTTATAGAAAACATTTCTTTTATTGGTATCAAAATAGGATATATGGTATAAAAATGGGGAACCTATTCTCTTTTTTTTTCCAAAAAATGATCTTGGAGATTGTGTAATGCTTACTCTCAAACTCTTTGTTTACACAGTAGTGATATTCTTTGTTTCTCTCTTCATCTTTGGATTCCTATCTAATGATCCAGGACGTAATCCTGGACGTGAAGAATAAAAAAAGAGGTCTTTCTTTTTTTTTTTTTTTTTACTTGTTTTGCTTCGTTTTTCAATGTTCTTAGGATTGTTATCTATTAACATTTTTATCTATTGTACATCTTTAATTTAAATAAAAAGGGTTCGAAAAATTTGAAAGATAAATAAAATACCAAGTCATCGACGGAAAGAGAGGGATTCGAACCCTCGGTACGAAAAACTCGTACAACGGATTAGCAATCCGACGCTTTAGTCCACTCAGCCATCTCTCCCAATAGGAAAAGGATAATTATTATTTTACATTACATAAAGGATTGAAAAAATCCTTTCTTTAATTTTAATATACTATTTTTTTTAATATATTATTTTTTTAATATATTATTTTCTTTATACATATACAAATAAATATATACAACTTTCCTAAGCAATCCCATTTCTATAAAAATAAAAAAAGACTGCAAGAGATATAGAGATGTTTCGAAAAAAAAAATAGATCTATCTATATAAATAAAAATAGATATATAAATAAAAATAGATATATAAATAAAATAAAGAATCCTTCTTCATCTTCCGAACGATCTTTTTTATTTTCTGTTCACGGCCTGGCCTGGTCAGTACCCGGCCGGGCCATCTTTTGTTTGAACTCATAAACAAAATTCTTTTTTTGAAAGTAAAAATACTTGTTATTGAAACAACAAAAGAAGGGCTATTTCCATATTTTTGATAGAGAAGAAATTTTTTTAAATTAATATAGAATATTAATTTAATATTCTATAATCAAAATAGAATAAAAGTGTCGTTTCTTTTTCTT